TCTTTTTTTATTTTTAATAATAAAAGAGATGAGGTACCTTGATGAAATAAATATAAATAATTGTTCCGATGGAACCTTCTACCAGAGATTGACCGTTGATACACGGTCCAAGCCATTAATTACTTTCTATTCGTAATTTTTTTTTTTTTTTTTATTACCAAAACAAATGGCCGGACCAGATAGTTAAAGTTAAGTTAAAAGGATGAATCTGCTCTTAGCACTCAGTCAATCCCGTAAATGATTGTTCTGATGTATCATGGAAATTCTTTGGAATGCAAGAATCAAATAATTCTCTTTGGTGGAACAAAATATCTCTCATGTTACCCTCGAATAGATTCTTCTTTTTTATTTCCAAAGGAATGTTGCTGTGTTGATTTGAACAGTGCACTAATCCTTTGAATCCGGTACCAACGGGTATCATCCCCCCTAGAACAACGTTTTCTTTCAGGCCTTTCAACCAATCGATACGACCTCGTAGAGCGGCTTTTGCTAAAACTCGAGCAGTTTCTTGAAAACTCGCTTCGGATATGAAACTTTGAGTATTCAGAGACGCCCTTGTTATTCCCAATAAGACGGCTCGGTAACAGATTGCTTCTTCCAAAGCGCGCCCTGTTCGTTCCGCTCGCAACAATCCAATTAATTCTCCAGGTGAAAAAGCATTAGACATTCCATCTTCTGAAACCAACACTTTTGATGTTATTTGACGTACAATAATTTCTATATGTCTATTATGGATTTGCACTCCCTGGGATCGATAAATCTTTTGAATCTTATTAACCAAAGAGATACGACTTTGTGCTATGATTAGCTCAGCGCCAATCAAGAATCCCCAAAGAATTCCAAGAATTCTTGTTATACGTTCGTTCCAACCCTCAACTCTCTTTTCTAAGTTCATTGATATTGAATCAATCGAACGCACTTCTAACACTTGTTCTACTTTTGGAAGACCTTGCGTTATATCCCCAGATCGAGATTTTTCATATATAAATGTAACTAATGTATCTCCTTCGTAAAGGATTTCCCCATAATGGCCATGAACAGTGGCTCCTGGAGTAGCCAAATAGGGCTTAGCAGATCTTATTACTAAAGAGTCACCATGAACAAGGAGAACCTGACCAGATTTTTGGTGCGGTCCATTTTTGGATATAGATAAATTTTCACAAATAAACTGTCCAAGGCTCACTATTGTCGATGTTTCTTCACAACAATCGTGATGGAGAAAATACCAATTCAAATTGAATGGATTCAAAATCAAGTTACTGTATGGATCGGGATTATAAATCCTCCCGTTTTCGTCCAATAAAAAATATTTAAGTACTTGGAAAGTCTGTTTTAAATTGTCAAGTAGCAAATACTTATTTACCAAGATCTGATTATGAGTTATTAAATGGTAAAATAAATACAAATTCGTAATTTTAGGGACAATCCCTAAAGGACCCAACGAATTACGAATTGTAAGTATGGGATCCTTTTGAATTTGAATTGATTTTTTGGTTACATTGTTAGATTTCAAACCGTTGAATGGACCTATTCGAGAACAATTAGAGGATGACAAAATTATCAAAGATTGGCATTCTTTATTTCTATTCCGCAACATACGAATAGTTACTTGATGTTGGGTAAGTGATTGTTGAATCCTTTCCTTGGAAAAAAAAGGATTGAGATTCGTGTGATCTGATTGATTCCCGTTAATCAATCCTGACCCTACCGGATTATTTCTTTTTCCGGTATACGAAATAGGGGACTTCACTAAGTCCATTCTTATGAAATCTCGAATCAGACCTTTTACCCTTACTTCAACAAAGGAAGCATGAACCCCCTCTATAGAAGAACCGTTTTTGTCTTGGTCCCAATTCAATACTAAACAAGTTCGAACCAATTGAATATTTTTGTGAGAAATTCCTCGAATTGGTTTGCCATTTCCATAAAGGATATAATTGACAACTCGAAGTTGCACATTATCCCTTTCCTGCAACGGATCTTTGGGGAAAAGCATTGCTAAATTCATCCCGTCCGCCATTTCATATGTGACTGCGGGTCGAACCAAAACAAAATACTTTTTCTTGCTGGGTGTGATCCGTTGGACATAGATCCAATTTTTCAATTTTTTTTTTGATTCCTTCGAATTTTTTTTTCCCGTTCCTGGTGGTATCAAGATGCCGCTGTGCCAGGATATCTTATCTGTCTCTCCAGGAAAATGGATATCTCCAGAAAATATTTTCAGTTCAATCCTTTTTTTTTTTTTCTCCACTCGAACCAATCCGCCTACTCGGCTTCTTGTATTGAAAGTGATTCGCGTATCCACTCCAATGATACTATTGTTCCGTACCATTATGGAAGACGATCCGGGTAAGATATGCACTTCTTCGGGAATAAAAAAAAATCGATCTATTTTCATTTGGTATTTTGGCCTAAATTCTTTTGTTCCTCGATACTCAATCAAATACTGTTTTTTGACAATAGAATGCACCCCTCTAGTCCCATATTTAGTGATTCCCGA